ACTCCAGTGAACCACTTTCCTCCTCTCTTCTTTTCTTCATTCCACCCCCTTCAAAAAAAAAAGAAGATAACGCTCTAGTCTTATTGAAGACTTTCAACGCTCATGCTATTTGAAAGAGCTTTCAACATGGAGTGGAGACTCCATAACGTACACAAATAGTAACTGATCTATGAATATCATCCTAATTCAGGTCTTGTTCCGCACGTAAATGGATAACTCAAACCCTTACCTTGACCAGTTTGTAGTGGAAAACCTCGATGACATAATCGTTTATAGTCACTCATTGGAGGGAACCCTGAGTACAGTGTTCCGGGTGTAGCAGGAAAAGAAGCTGTACGTGAAACGGTGCTCAGACGAAAGTGCTCTTTCTTGGCCATTGGATCAGCAAGGGTGTGATTCAGATGGATCAAGAGAAGATCAGGTCCGTTGTGGACTGGGAAGTGCCGAAGAAGAAGAGAGCAGGCAGCAGTGGTGAAGCCGGATGCTCGAAGCCATTTTAGATATGCCAAGACAGCTCAAGAGGAGTAGAAAGTTGCCACAACCGTCAAGGGGTTTGCTTTATAGGAAGCCAAAAAACGTGAGCCTTTTTACAAACTTCTTAAAGTCAAGGGGGAGAGCGCCAGGACGGCGTCAAGGAGAACGTCGAGACGCTATCAGTTTGGAGCGCGAGGCTAGCAGAGCTTGCTGCAAAGGAGATAAGAAAAGGCTCAGCGGAGGAAATCCGGTAACTGTTATGAATGTGGAGGAGTGGGGCATTTTGCTCGTTACTGTCCCAATGTTCAGACGGACGAATGCTGCTGGGGGAGTGCAGAATAGACCAGCTGAAGATGGAAGAGTGAACGTTGTGGAGCCTAGAGCCCGGGAAGCTCTAAAGGTAAGTTCAAGTCGGAAACATAGCGGGGGTTCTGAAGCTTAGAAGAGGAGAAAGTTTCGCTGTCGTTAGATTGTGTGGCAACGTGAGCCAACGTCAGCAGAAAGGAGGAGGAGACGGAAGGCTGTATTCCGAATCTATGTCGGAATCGGCCAGTGCAAAGATGATCATTGATGCTGGGAGTTCGGATAAGATAGCGCGTCCACGGAGATGGTGGATCAGTTGGGGCTTCAGCCCTTTTTAGTAAGGGCCTCATCCAGAGCCCTATCGAATCAGACCAAAAAGGGCATGAGCAGTGGCCCCTATGTTGAGTAAGGGGTGAGAAGATGCCCCTGCTGCTAAGTTGGAGCAGGGGAAGTTAAAGCAGGACGTCTGGTGTGACGTCGTCCCTATGGGCGTATTACATATCAAACTCGTATTACCATGGTAATACGAGTAGGGTCTTACCCGCGTAGGGAGAACACCGGTTGACTTTTTAACGGCAAAGGCGGTTATTGCCATCAGAAGACTTTGGTTAGCTAAGGAGAAAACGTGTTGGCATACCATTTCTGGACGTGGTGGAAGAGTCCATAGAATGCTATGCCTTGATAGCAAAGCCAACTAGCAGAGCCGATGCGAGGATCGGTGGGATGCCGTAGCTTTAAGAGAGAGGGGCGGCAGAATAGAAGTCTCACTACTAGCTTTCTTTTAGTCTTAAGCAGGCAGCGGCGGTAAGGAATGAATGTTCTACTCTACTATAAGCCATTTCATTAAGGCAGCACTTGCTTAATCTTTTTCTAGCTTGATTTCGTTTGGAAAGGTCAGCTGAAAGACGGTATATATCAACATTCAAGCCTCTTCCTTTGTGGCTGGCCCCAGTGCTTAACGTCAGGTTGCCCCCACATATGAAAAGTCAGCCTGCCGTCTTAGCTCATCAACTCGCCTTAACGCACCCTCACTATATAGGTCCGGACTTGCATATGGTATCACTTGCCTAACAGCTGCCAAAAGCGGAAGCTTCAATGTTGACGGGCTTATTGTCTCCTTTCTAAAGGGAAAAGAAGAGAGGTCTCACTCCTCGGGCAGTCGCCAACCGTTGCGCCTTCCCTTCCGCTTATACCATTTCTTTGTTGAATGCTTCGCTTTGCTCTTTGGCGCGCTACTTCCGCTAGCAACCAGCTTCGGATTCTCCTTAAGGCACCGTGTTGAGTAGGGATTTGAATAGAAAAATGAGATTTTGGGGCCAAGCTGAGCTTATAAACATATGCGGCACAGTTAAATAAAGAAGAGCATTCAACTCCTGTCTTTTTCGTGGATCATAGAGGCGGATTTACCGTGGGAGGGATTCCCAAAGGTTCTTATGACCTTGCCTGGGAGTAGTGCGCTTAGCGTGGGACCTCTTTACGACGAAGGTAGGAAATCGATCGGAGGCTAAGGAGCGGATCAATTCCTTTTTCCGGTCGTTTCGAGCCTTCAGTTTTTCGAATTGCTAAACAACAGCGGATGAGGCCGACGACTACATGAGGGGGAAGGAAGAAATTCATCCTACTTTTCGTTTTAAAAAGCGGGCGCTTAGGGCGTGAAAACCTATAATCTTCGCCCATCAAATTAGACCGGCCACTGACCTATCGGACGCTTTTCAGACAGAAGTCCTCATTTTGATGTTTAGAGGTCGTTCTGCAAGGTACCGAAGTCATTTGATCGGGGAGAAAGCACACACGATCCATATATAGATAAATAGTACCAGTGGAGTCGGACGGTGCTAGTGCTCTCACTTACGGAAAAGGGGGCTCCCGCATCAGAAAGAAGAGCGGCACCTCAACCAGCCACAACCGCATTAGCAGTTCGCGTGGAATCAGACTAACCCGAGGTCAAGGAAGACTGAGGTGACCAAATCGAGGACGATGAGCTATTCAATTCAGACGAGGAATTTGACACAGGTTCGGCAAGGACGGGGCTTTCATCCCAAAGAAGAAGAGCTAGAGGCGAGTAAGCCTACGAACGACCACCGCTTATCCAATTAATTGCCAATTGCGGCAGTAGACTCGAACCGATCGTTTGGAGTGAAGGCCAATATGGACAAAAGGCTTTAAGGCAAAAATACCAAGTCCATCATCTCCAGTAATGACAATATCATCGACATAAACAACCAATGCGATCATCCCTCGGTCACTATGTTTAACAAAGACCGAATGGTCTACTTGACTTCGGTAGAAGCCGAGTGAAGTTAGGGCTGTAGTCAATTTTTCGAACTGGGCCCGAGAAGATTGCATTTGACCATAGATAGCCTTCCGTAATCTTCATACTTTCCGTGACTCTCTCTGAGCAACAAAGCCGGGAGGTTGCCCCTTCCTACCCCGACGCCATCTTCAGTGAGGTTTGAGGGAGGAAGGCTTTCTTCACATCCAATTAGTGCAAGGGCCAGTTCCGGTTGGCTGCAAGAGATAAGAGAACTCGAACCGAGGTGAGTTTAGCTACCGGAGAGAAAGTCTCAGCATAATCGTTACCTGGGATTTGAGTGTAGCTTTTGGCCACTAGACAAGCTTTCAGCCTCTCAATTGTCCCATCAGGAAAGTACTTAATGGTAAAGACCCACCGACAACCAACAGCTTTCTTGCCCGCAGGTAAATCAGTCAATGTCCATGTGTGGTTGACACGCATAGCTGCCATCTCGTCCTCCCCACCAGCTCCCTTAGCTACTCATCTTGTTTACCCTGCTTCTTGGCCAGCTTCACATATGTCATTACCTGGGTCAGAATTCTCAGCTCACTCTGAAAGAAGGAATGAAAGAGCAGCTCCTGTGGCATCAGACTCAAAGAGAGTTGCATCAACGGTTCCCTGAAAAATGGATCTTCTTGCACAGGTACCGGTGTCAGAGCCTAGTGAAGCAGACGTACTTGAGACTCATGATTGGACAGGAAGGCAGAAGAGAGTATAGAAGTGGGGGAGGACAGCTGATCTGCGACATCCAAAGACTTTTGATCGGGTAATTCCCCAACCCCGGATCTCATAAGAGAAAAGCCCAATAGTGAAGATCCTTAGACCAATGGTTCCATTCTTCTTTGTGGCTGCTGACCTCCCTTGCTCTTGTTTTCATTCAATATCCTCGGACTGAGTCACTCTCCGCTATGCCTTGCAAAAAGCATGAAAACTTCTCCTTTCTTTGTTTAGTGCCTGGGTGGTTAATCAACAGATCCCTGCTTGACTTTTTGTTCAATGCTAGGATTCTCAGTCAGTCGAGATGATCTTTTTCTTTCATTATACGAACCAGATAATCATCCTTTTTTTTCTTTACTCGAATTTGACTCTTCGCCAGCTCAATTCCAAGCAGTATCGGCAAGCCAGCCGGGATGACATTTGCTTTCATAAGTCATTTTTTCCGACCTCCGATCAGAGGTTGAGGTGAAAAGAGGGAATTCATGGAGCGGCTCGGGGGAAGTGGTATCCGCGAAACCTAGCTGACGAGTGACGAGCAAATTGGGCAGGACCATACCATTCGAAGACAGACTGATTATTGTATTGCTTATCATTATCATATAAAATAAGAAAAACATCATCCATCATCGATTCTCCCTCTGATGAACCTACAGCTGCCTTTTTGTTTTGAAGCAAGAAGATCTCAATAAGAGAGCTTTGGGAAGCATCTTCGTATGCGGCATGCGGAACACTGACTTTCATCGAGATTCTTATTTGTAGCCGGGGTACACTAGAAGAAAGACCGGAAGCTTCAGTGGGCAGCTCAAGGGGAAGGTGCTCTCTTTCAGCCAACCCCGCCCGTAGACCTTCCTCAACCACCCCTGGTCGGGGAGCAACCGGGGCCGTCCGAAATAGCCGAACCAGCTCCTCCAATTCCTTATCAACAACCGCGGTGGGCTCCAGAGGCGCTGGACTATCAAAATGGATGGGATCCCGAAAATCAAAAAAGGATCTGGGATTACGAAAATGAAATAGCTGATCTCATCCGCGAATTTAGCAAAGAGGAGGGGATTAGGCGACCGGCTCCTGAAAAGGTGGATCAGATCGTTTCAATATTAAAAGATCGGGTTGGGGGGAATCAACAAATCCGGGATCTTTTTAAAGATCTAAAAGAAAAACGAAGGGAAAGTGTTTACTACCAAATGAGTAAAGAGATTTATAAACCACTTTTAAAAAAGCACTGAAGCTTTTCTTAAGAGAGGTGAGGTGCGGACCGAGGTTAACCACATTAGGAGCGCTTGGCATGGAGCTTGAACTAACTTACTAGCTTACTGATACTCGTAAATCCTTAGACACTAAAAAAACGGAAAACTATCGGTTGTAGTCTTCTTGACATATCAAGTCAAGAAAGCGAGGCTCCTAGCAATGATAGGAGGAAAGGGGAGCTCCTTTCAAAATGAAAGGTCTTCTCTTTCTTTAGGAGTGGTGCCATTGAGGAGTCATCCTAACATAATAGACTCTCTCCTAAGTAGGAGGCGGGGACTTGAAGAGTTCTCCGAGAGTGAAAGCTATGAATGTAGAGATCAGATCCCGGGGTGTATTCTTAGAAAGACTTTCCATTGAAAAGATTGTAGCAAAGCAACTAGTAGAATAAGAATCCGCGCGACCTTCTCAGAAAGAAGTCAGCTAGTTCAGTCAGTGTAGGAGACTTGACGAGCGTCGCATCTTTCGCGTTCTTGGTTCATGGAGTCGAAAGGAAGATCTGGTTTAGGAGAATCCCTAATAAGCCCTGGTTCTAAGTCCGGGGAGAAAGAGAGAGAGATCCTAGTCACACGGGAATTCACTAACAAGGGGTAAGGAAAAACCTGAACTCGATCAACTTGGATCCGACTCCTTTCTCTTCGAATCCGTGCTCGGATCTCATTCTATCTTTCTTCTTTCGAAGAGGACATGCGCCTAAGAAACTCTTGACCTGGAAGGACGTAATCCATCTAGGAGAGAAAGATTGTCCTAATGAGGGCCTTTTTGATCTCATCCGTATGTAGAGGATCTCCTACCCCGAATAGAATTCTTTGACGAGTTCCCCTTCATCTAGTCTTCTTTTTTAGACTAAGCTAGTCAATCACCTACTAGGAAGAGTCAGAGAAATGGATTTCAAAAAGTCAGCGAGTGGACTCGAATTCGCAATCAGAGAGTAGGTTATTCAGAAAGAATTCCCAACAAGCAGAAAGGAGGAGGAAGAAGCGAAATGCCTAGTGATTCCGATTGAGACATCGAACTTTCCCTCCCTATTGGAGAAGTACCAAAGAGAGAAAAAAGACCGGGGATTGGATGATCTTATGAAGAGAGTTCTCTTCTTTCATTCATTATTGGACGTAGTGAAGCTCGACTGAAAAGGAGAGGGTGCAAAGGGGAAAGGGGTAGCAGCTCTACTGAGAGCTTACTGGTCTGAGTCTGGGGCTACGCTTTCTGACTTTAGGGCGAGTGTCTCATTTCTCACTCCTCTCTTCGGTCCAAAGAACTTCTTTGTCTACTGAAAACATTTCCTATACCTAATGATCGAGCATCTTCGTGACGCGTAGCCCTCTTTTCAGTCCTCCCTGCAACCTTTTTGATGGGGAATTTTCCAACTTTTAACTAGAGCTACTGTTGGTTCAGTCGAGCCTCACTTCTTCTCCTTTCAGTCTTCGAAAGAGAAAAGCGAGAGGACCTTTTCGAAATGCTGAAAGTTCACTTCACCCAAGTCGAGCCAACTTCGTACCTGTGGAAGGATCGCTCAGAACAACCGGCTTCTTCGCGCATCTCTAGCCAAAGACCGGCATTCAGGACTTGAAACCTTCACTTCAGCGGTTGCGTGCCCGAAGGTACCTTTCTTTCCTTCGCCTTCGATTGGCTTTGTGTCATGTGTCAAGCCGACTTTCTTATTATCCTAGCTTAGCTGGAAAGATCATTCTCTATCTCGTTCCATGGATGATCGTTTGGGCAAGAAATGCTCGGAAGTTCTCATCTTGATTCTATATAGAACTATCTAGAATGACGGAATCATTTCACTGAGAATTCTCGTATAGAACGAAGTTCTCTTTTTATGAACTTTTGAAAGACAGGAAATCCCCAGTCTTCCCTTTTTCCTTCCGGCCCAGCCACATACCAGGAGCTTAGCGAGGAGATTGGTCTAACATGGCTAGTTGCTTGTACTTGAATCGAGATTCAGTTTTTGAAAAAGAGAAGATCGAAAGTGAATGTTTTCTTAGCAGAGGGAATCACTCTCTCCCTAATAGCAGGGAAGGGGATAAAGAAAACAGAGGTAAAACAAAACAGGGACCAAATCTTAAACAAAGAGAAAGATCTTCCCCTAAGCTATCGAATAAGCAAATCCATTCCCATATAATACTAATGTCTAACCTAACTATGCCGGATAGTCCACGCATATAAAAATCAGATAAGATTCCGAGGTGGAAAAAGAATTCTCGACGGAAGAAAATCTAGGTTTCGGGGAAGATAGAAAGATGAGACTTGCGGAAGAGGCCCGCTTCTTTAGGAGCGAAGGACTAAAACTAGCTGGCTTGAAACCCTTAGCACTCCCCTAGGGAAGGAATCTAGAATGCCAGTGCTTAGGACTGTGGCTTACCTTGGGCCTCCAATTGGCTTTGGCTAGAATGAAACTGAAACTCCAACTTCTCAAACCCCAAGGAAGGCAGGAGGTTGCGGAGTAATGGAAGACAGAAGGATTGGAACTTGATTAGATGGGATTGCTTCCTTGAGCACTCCAACAGACTCAGGGATGAAAAAAAAAGAAAAGGGATGCGCTTATCGATGGCTTTTTTCTGGCCTGGCCTGGTAAGGCGCTAGAAAGCAATTGGATAGACTGACCTCTTGACTGCATTTACAAGGGCTTATCTTAGTACTGGTCTGCAACCGCATCATTACCTCGCTCGCAGGCGCAAGAACAGGCCTGAAAAAGATTAGGATAGCACTTAGAGCGCTTAAGACTAGATCGAAGAAACTGGACTCAAACTTCCAAGATAACTCCCAATCGATGAAATGAAAGTTGAAATTACAATAAGAATGACTGCTTGCCTATAACCTGCAAGCTTGCCGGATTGCCTAAGAGTGCAGGGTATTCTATTGGCTTGATCACTTTCTAAAGATCCTCAAGAAAACAGGCTTTCTAGCTATCATTTGATTCTCGCCTAGAGAGATCTAACTTCTTCCCCGCAGCTGTATCGAATGGAAGTAGGACTTTCCTGAAACTAGTTTGATCACAGGCTTGCCCCTTCATTTGCATTTGAAATAGTGCTTCCTTCTAATGGTGTCACTGGCCACAAACTCGCGGGAATGACTTAAGGAGATTACCCTAGCACTCAAACTATAACGGGTACTCCAAGTTCCTTACCTTAGGACTGCGGCTTACAGAAAGGAAGATTATATAGGCGGGGTTGGGGATTTCTTTAGTGCCTAATGGCGGTAACCCATATTCCAAGAGTACTTCCCTGGCTTGCTTGCTTATCTTCTTGGAAAAAGGACTGCGTGGGGGGGACTCACTCGGCTGGACCGTACACCTATGTAACTGGCTTAAGATAGGAACGGAGTTACTAGCCGGCTAAGAAAAGGCCAGGCGCAAGGAACTACTGCTCCAAAAGCAACTCTAACTTATGGCCTACCTGAGAAGAGAACTAGCCTGCCCCAGCTCTTGATCTTTGCCTTGGCTTGGAAAAGACTGCAGACTTGGGAGATACTAGAGCTTTTGGTACTCACACTCTGGTATGGCCAACTGGTCGGGCTGGCAGGCTACTTCCAACGACATGTAAGGCGCCAGCAACTCAAACCCCATGTAAAGATATCCATATGTTAGCTAGAGCCCTACCAGAGAAAGATCAAAATTGACTGGGTGGTAAACCAAATACCGTTACACCTACCCTTGCCCGTCGCTTGCTTGGTGGAACTTGATTGAATGAACTGGATTACAGGGAGGGCTCAATCGCTGGAAGGAAAGTCTCACGGGATGTAACAGAAGTCCCACGGGATAGAGGGCAACTCATACTGTAATTGGATAAACTGACCACTTCAACTATATGTATAGCCCTTAGTACTATAAAGAAAAGCATTCTTCGAAACTCGTATGGAAATGACTACAAAAACTCGGATGGATATCGAATGGAAGCACGACTAACACTGGCTTTAAGAAAGACGAAGACTGGCTTTCCTGGCTTGCGTAAGAGAACTGCTTTCTGGCAGGGAACTCTCTAAAAGAGAAGCTCGCCTGGAAATCTCGTATGGGCCACCGGTAACTGGAAATGGTTTGCAGGTAGCAGGACTGATTTTGAGGATTGTATGGAAGCACTTTTAGATATCGACTGGCTGGCTTTCAAATTCCTGCTTTAAATTGAAATAAAAGACTCCTCCAATCCGGGGCGCAGCGGGAGACAACTAAAAACACTTCTACTTGGTGAAGGACTTAGACTTCTCATGGGGCTATCTACTCCAACTGGATGGCCAATGGCTGGAAATGGGTAGGAGGGAACTTCAACTAAAACCCCAGTCAGGCAACTTTTCATGTATGAAATAGGCTTAAAAAAAGAAAAAAAGAGAGTCCTATTGAGCCACCCACCCTTAGCTTGTTTGGTTTTGACCCTTACCTTACGTTCGGTACACTCGTTAGGAAGCGAAGGGCTATAAAAAGCACTGCTTTCCAACTCACTAGCTTTAAAGTCAGGCTCTCCTAATAGCTCGTATTCACCTCTTCCCTCGGCTGGAACTGCCACTCAAACTAGATCGCTGACAGAAGGAAGGTAACTAGAAAGGCTAAAAACTGGAATGGTAAGAGAGTCAACTCCAATTATAACTCAAACTGGATCGAATGCAGGGTTTTCCTATTGCAGACTTGGACTAGATGACTCCAACAGTATGGGCTTCAAAAAAGACTGAAAATGGATGGAGGGGATTCTATTTTCACTGCTTATGAATAGGCAACTACTGGAACTGGATGTAAAAGATTGCCCAGCCCTCTTTCCTAAGAAAGAAGTACTGATTGAGACAGGCTACTGGATTGGCTGCAAGAAAACGACAGTTCACTCGAGCAAAGCGATAGGAAACGAACAATGGATGGCTTGCCCTTCTTTGCTTGATACTAGCTCTCAGGCTTGACGCTTTCCCCCCTCTCCCTCTTCCCCACGCCTATTTCTTCCCCCGGCCTAATCCACTTTTCTTTTTAACCTCTTCCAATTTCAAAGAGAAAGAGGAGAAGGTCTTCTGGCAATATCAGGAATCGATTCTTTGGCCTTTTTTGATCGAATACAACCTAGGAACAGTTGTACGCCTACTACACCTACCTTCCAGACCAAGGAAGAAGGTATCAGATCCCTGTAGTTCTCGACTCCTTTTGTTAAACCAGTTCCTGTACTTTTATTGAATGAATTCCAGTCAGTAAAGTAATCTGGTGGAAGGGGCCCGCCGCACCACTCCCCTTCCCCTTATCATGGAAGCAACCCAACCGAAGATGACTCACCATGACAAGGCCCCCCAAACGGCTGCGTGAACGAAATCTTGCCTCATTCACTGCGCTCGGGGCCCCTCTAGCCACAAACAAAGGCAATCAAGCCAGCCAAGCCCAGGAAGTCACTTCACCTTCTCTCCTCCGCAGGCGTCCATTCCAAACAACAAACAAAAAGCAAATCCCCAAAAAAGCCCCTTTAGTCATCCGCATATCCAAGTATCTGTCTCATATAGATAGAGTCGGGGCCGCGTTCTCTGAGATCTTGCCTGACTCTATCCAAAAATGGGAGTTCTCGTCTGTCTCTTTCTGCCGGGCTCCACTCTTGGTGGGTGTCCAGCTCGTCCCGCTTCTCATCCAAGAAGTCGATAAAGGTTTCTTTAGGATTATAGGCGGCATTTTCGGCCAAGGCCGGATGCCGAGAAAGGACTTCTTCAAAAAGAGAAAGACATGAGTGTTTCAATTCCCGGATCTGTAGATCCCTATTCTCGAACTCGAGTATATTGTTATACTCTATCTGAGAGGGAGCTTGATCAAGGGCGGTTTTGACTTCTCTCCAATATTCTCCCCTTGCTTTGCCCAATAGAAAGCAGGTATTTTCATTTTCGAGTCTTTAAATCCTATTTTTGATTGATGATTCAAGACTCAAATTGTGCACAATTTGAGTTGTTTGGTGCGAGTGCGAGGGTCCTGCTTCATCGCGCGCCACCCCGGGTATCGAAGAATTCACCGACGTGCCCTCCATTTCTGTTGATGTCGGCTCAAGGGCCCTCCAGATGTCATCTTGCGGTACGCTCACTATTGAGCTTGAGCTTGGTGAGCCAGAAGGGTCCGGAAGAGAAAGTGGCAGCCCTCCCCCCGAAACCCTACTAAAAAAAAGAACTCCAGACAAAACGTAAGAAAATCAAAGATCTACGTTAGAAACTAAGTGGATTCGAAAAGAATAACGACGAAACATTAATATCAAGCCTAAGATCAGTATAGCTAAAAGCACGAGATTCTTAGTGGTGGTCATTATAGCGCTTCCTTCTGATCCGCCCGAAAAAACCTGCTACGTCTGCCCACTACAGAGCAGGCGCAAAAGACACTTTCGCATACTACGAGTACTAGAAAAGCGGCGCATTCGTTTTTCTTTTCTCGAGTTGGACCTTAAATCAGACAATAGCAAGAGCCAGAAAGGAGAATGAGTGAGTAGGTATTCACGAGGTTACTCATAAATTAGAAGAGAGAGGGTTGGTGTGGCACGTAAGGCTCCCTTTTCTCCCATCCCAGGGCAGACTCCCATGATTCCTTTCCCAGTATTCCCCCCTCATCCGAGTGTCTTTCAGAGCCTCCATCCCCTTCTTTTATATCAATAGGGAGCTCATCCATCCTTCCTGCCATAAGCTGATGATCTCCTAGCGCGAAAGCCATTGATCGATAGTTATACAAGGCGATCAGAGATCCCTACAGAAGATAGCTTTCAGAAGCCCGATGCTTAAACTCTAATTTAGCGATGAACTCATCAGATGAACTACTACAAGAAAGAAGACCAATTCGACCGAAGACCCTAGAGACCGTTACAAGCCAGCTCGACCGGGAAGTAGCATATCTTTCAAGGAAAAAATGTGGATTGACGGATTGAGGACTAGAATCATGCTTTACCAATTTCCAATACCTACTGTTGATCCTGCTGATGTAATTGTTGCATAAAAAGCTTCTATTTCTTTAGCACCTACAGTCATGCTGACCGAAGCACCTGTACTTCAATCGATTAACCAAGCACGGGAGATATTCGCTAAACAGATAACCGGGATATTGAATAAAAGAAGGGAACCATATTCGTGGATCGGGAAGACCAACTCTCATTCAAGGAAGTGGACCGTTGACGACAGCAGGCCGGGAAGGACAGATGCTACTAAAAAAGCCGATTCTCGCATGTTTTTAGAGGCCATCCTCCATTGAATTTGGTCTATCTTTTGATTCTGGGTTACCTCGAGAGAGAAAGTAGCCCGTACCTTTCCTATTCATTTTTTTGAACCTATCTCGTATCTATTGATGACTAAAACCCCCCTCCACTCGGGGGACAGAGTTCTCATTTCTATTCTGATTTGGAGTGGAAGAACTTCCCCACCTCACTACTCAACCGTAGCTTTCTACCTTTTGATTATGGTCATTTTTTCTCCATCATACAAGACCCGTGCCACTTTCACCTGTAGTTGCCGCAGCCGTTTTGCTTGATTTTACGGAAGAAGGAGCGAAAAGCCGCTTTTTCAAGCTTCCCATCTACTTGATCAAGTGAGTGAGGTCGAAAGACTTCCCAGGTCGGGGGGTTTATCTGGACATCTAATCCATGCAGGTATGCCAAATGACTTTCTCTTTATAACGAGGAAGGGAAATGGAATTTAGAGGAAGAAACCTCTGTGATGTGGTATAAGATGGCCAATTGCATTAAAAGAGTGGCTAAAGATGTTTTTGGAGAATCTCAGGTAAAAAAGACTAACTCAAAAAAACGAGTTGGTGGTGGAACCAACCAAGATGTATGTCGTCCGACCCAACCTAAGACTCTTTCTTCCCGACCTATCTCTTTTTTTTATTTAGGTGGTATCCCGAGATTGAAGAGATCGAATTCCTCCCGGGAACACACGAAACAAAGATATGAACTAGGTAAATAGAAATGGAAAAGAGATGTTTCCAATTCATCAAAAGAAGAAGCTTTTTCTACATCCATATGATCCACTAAAGTAGATCGGTATTGCCCATATAATGAAAGCAGATCTTGGTCCATGGAGTCCAAAGAAGGCAAGAACTCCAACCTGTCCGATGCTTCTTCGGCCAAATACGATATACAAGTGGGACCTGCACTATGAGCAAGCTGTGCGAAAAACCGCTTCTTTTTTCCGGTTCCGAAACAACTTGGGCGAAATGGGGTTCTACCGGGAAACCATGGATTTTTCAGTTTTCGCCATTGGTTACTGGTCGAGCCACTGGAATGGAATAAGATAAGAATCTCTGGAGATCTTTCCTCTCCACTTACTCGATACAGGCTTTCCCTCTGTAGAAGACTTCTTCCGAATGGCATAATTGTACGATTTGATCCTCGATCTTCAAAGAAGACTGACTCCTCCTACTCCTCCTTCTCCTGACGGATAGGATCGTCGTTGGTTCTTTTTCACTTTCACTTTCACTACGGAAAGAACTCCAACCTATCTTCCATAACCAAATGATTGTTTAGCCAATGATGGATTTCGCGCCACGGAATGGATCAAAGAACTGAAGACGTTTCCAATACCGACAGCAGCTCCCGCCAACGCAATTGTAGCAGCTCCGGCACCCATTGATTTTGCACCTTCTAACATCTCGGGTTGAGAATTCTCGTCACGCTTTTTCATTCACGATTTGATGTTATAGATTCCTCGTCGATTCTTCCCCTCGTTCCTTTTCTCTTGGCCATCTCACTTGGAATGCGAAGCATGATCTTCGATCTTGTACGAAAGTAGACTGAACACCAGAAAAATCTCGACAAAGCTTATTCAGCTAAGCCGAACATGAGACACAAATGGAACAATGAACACTGACTGAATCTCTTCATTTAACCAGGCGCCACAAGATCACTACTTCCAAGAAAGTAGTTGAATTGATATCCCCCGACTAAGAGAGGCTAAATTCAAGCCAAATTCAAAACATGTTCGCTTATTATGTTATTTGTTAATAGTTGCTAGAAGAATGGCACTAGAAATTCTCTTCTGTCTAAGCTGGTAGATGGTTCTGACTCCGGTCAGTTGGCTTTATACTAAACCATCGGATAGCCTTCTTTATATATAGAAAAAAAATGTCCATTAAAAGGAGCGGACTTTCTCGGAACAAGGTTTGGGGGGGAGATGGCTATGCTTTCTTGAGAAAGGAGGCAGTCTATTGAGAAGTTGGAGTCAAGCAGTCGACGTGACAAATCGAAGGATTTAGTCGCTATTGGTCGATAGGTTTCCATTGCTAGCCCCTGATCGACTTTTAAGCCTTGTACACTTTCTATATCCTGTCATTCATGTGGTGCGCCATTTCCACTTGTGATCGAGGAGGGCGCTTTGGTTGGTTGGTTGAGGGTCTCGCCTTTCGGAGAAGAAGGGTTCTAGTATATATATATATCATATGGTTTCTTCTTTCTTTCAGTGCCTCATCTTTCGGCGATCTTTCTTTGCTAGCCGAGGAATTCTATTCAATAGTAGCGGCATTCTTTTCTTGACTATTTGCATCTTTCTCCGATTCGCTGAAGCATGAAAGATAAGCTTAGGAAGAAGAGATCTTAGTTAACCCTTGGGCCAGTCCATCTTTAGCATCTCAAGAATGCGCTCTTAGCAAGTGAATCAAAATAGGTGTTGGTTTGCGCAATTGAAGAAGAGGGGGTTGTTCTCAGATGCCCAGAATCGAAAGAATAAAGCAAGCAACCCATTGAAAGCTGTCCAAAAGGAAGGGAAAGACTGACTAAAATACCAAAGACTGGCTTCCTTACTGCCTTGGCTCCTAGGACTTCTTATCTTACAAGGAATGGGAAGATAGAGAGAGAGACAGCTAAGGATATAGATAGTTGGGCTATCCTCTTTCTTACCTCCCCTGCTAGCCCTTCTTAAAAGCAGAAAGCAGATAAGAAAAAGCACTGACTGGCCCGGAGGACTCGGACTCTTATAAAGTATAAAGACAGAGTTGTTGAAGAAAAAGAAGGTCTTTCTTCCTAATGCTACTCCTTTCAGTCTTTCGTTCCTCTCCTATGGCTCAGCCGAGTTTGCCAAGAGATTTATAATCAAGAATATTAGGAATTTGCATCACCCTTGTGGACTGATGGCAGTCCATATGAAATATCCAGTGTTGAGGTTTTCAACCCTAGCTAGGATAGTTGGTGCCGGTTATCGGGTATTGGCGAGGCTCGATCATAGTCGGTCTTCTCATTTTGAGAGGGTCTGGGCTATGTGGACCAAGCAAAGACTCCCTTTTTACCTTTTGTTAGGAAGGGGTCGGCCTCAACATCCTTACCTCAAGGGTCTCATTATTTATTATCTCCGCAAGGAGATGAGACCAAATGAGTTGACCTTAATTCATGATGATCTTTTTGAGATGTCAGGAATGAAAGATTGGCTTAAGTAATGTCATTGGTACTACAGTACAGCATTGGACCCAGAGGTTAGCATCGAGCAATTCTTCAAGGCACCAGTTGTAAATACCAAGTGGAAGATCACCAGAACGGATCAACATTTGGTTCGTTGGGGTCTTTTATGGAAGATTGTTTATATGGTTGCTTTGAAGGGAGTCAATTCTCAGATACCAATTCTTGGTGATTCTACTTCACCTCTTGTAGGTTATTTGTTCGGTGGGGCTGGAGGTCAAGACTTCTTAGTTCGAGCTTGTGGTTGTGACCAACCACGAGCTGGTCGAGGGGTTAGTTGTCCTGGGGTACAAACCCAAGATTCTATAACCCATTACTCGACTAAGACCATCAGATATTAATAGAGGGCAGGGGGCAAATCTTTCTTCTTATCCTTTTTGGAGTAGAGAATATAACATAATAAGAAAATGAGCCCCTCAGCTCACATCAAGGGGTCGCCAGCTTCATATCTTTCTTTAAACCCATGCTGTGAAGTCTTCTTTATCCTACTCCCCGATCAGCTTTCTTCCTCATATGAATCATAAGAAAGACAAGCTTAGCATTGGCAATCCACATCCTTTGATCTCGTTTTATGATCATAAAGTGTGGTAATCTGCAGCTCTCGCTCTTCACCGGGACTCGATTGAACCTCCTTAAACCATTTCCATTGGGTTTGCTTTTCAATGAAGCTTTTGAAAGAAGAAGAAAGGCCTGACAGAGGTGCTCTTCATGCTTTCTTATCTTATCCTATACTAACAGGAAGAAGGTAGGTCATCCAGAGAACGAAGCTTCGGAATGTACACATGGCGGGGAAGTCTCATAATTGATCAGGAGAGAGCAGAGCAACATCTCCCCTTTCCCTTGAGGAGGAAGAAGATCAAAGGCATGCTTCTGAAGCCTGTACGACATCTGATAATGGAGTAAAGCAGCATTTCTTCTATTGACCTTGGGTTCTCAAACTATCATAAGACTTTTTTTTTATAGCACTGAGTAGGTTGAGGATCTCACAAAGGCATGAATAAATTGGGAATAGCTTTGAAAAAGCTTTCGTGTGGTGGGTTTTGTCCCACATGAGATGGGAGAGCTGCAAGCCAAACATCGTACTCTCCGGAGGGACCGTGTCATGTCCAATTCATAGCTAAGCTGACCATCTATCTGCCCTAAAAGTCAAAGCAAGAGCTTGGAAAAAGGGTGCCAGCAGTTCGGTTGAAACTCGGAATTAGGCCGCTAAGGGTGAATACTTTTGGCCACCGATGAAAGTCTTTAACTCTAGACTTCCTCACTCTATGGCCTTCTATTAACAGGATCGTCTCATAAAACTGTCTTTACCACGGGAAAACTGCTTTGAGTACTACTTCTGAAAGTCTTTGCATTGCTGCTTTGCAAGATGACCTAATTAACGTTTTCTAAAACAACGAGGATCGCCTACTTCCTTTCTCCCCTGACTTCAGGTTTTGTTTTCCTCAACTACTCGTTTCAGGGACGAAGTTACTCGACTATAGGGACCAGGATTACACTCGCTGGCATCATCAGATCGAGTATAGGAGATAGTCTGGGAGGAGTACTCACTGACAGGGCTATCTTCACGTAAAGGCTAAAAAGAGCGAGAGCTAACCTTGCTACTATCACTTGCTGGCCTTCTCTTTTCTATCCTGTCTCCTCTCCTATGGACTACTTAGACGCCAACTACAAGATTACAAGCTGACCTGCCTTACTTGCTTTAGAGCTGTACGATCTTAGATAAGATAACGAACTTGCCTTATCAAACTCTCCTACTAACTTGCTTACTGCTTCAAGGCTAAGGGGATCAAAAGATTAGAAGGAAAGCTAAGGATATAGATAGTTGGGCTATCCTCTTTCTTACCTCCCCTGCTCTGCTAGCCACCATAAAGAAGAAAATCTCCCTTAAATAAGCACTGACTGGCGCAGAGGACTTTTATAAGGACAGAGAAGCATACTGGACTACTTTCTTGCTTGATACTGGCATGGCAAGAGATTAGATGGATGAAACTCCTATCGGTATAGAAAGAGCTCCTCAATAGCAACAATAGAATAAAGAAAAGAAATCCTATGTCATTCATTACTATGAACATATAGGTACGTTACCCCTCAAATACAAGTATCAAGTTTCGGTATCCCCTTACTCATGAACTTTGCAGGAATTTCGGGTCGTATAAGCTACTTCTATCTTCTATCCCTGTAAGGTCTAATGCAAATGGTAAGAGCCCTATCTTGATGGCCTTAGAAAAGAGGTTAGACTCTTTATCCCACTCTAAAAAGGTAAGAGGCCACGCTCCTCTGACTGGCTGGACTTCAATCCTACTATTCCTATCTATGAATAAGAGGTCCTAAACTAATCCTACGCATTAGGATACTCATTCCAGAAACTTTTTCACTCGACCAAACGAGCGAAAGACTTGTAGCGAGAAAGCGTAGGGATCGGGATTACTCGAGTTTCCCCTGCTCGTTCACTCCACTCGTTTGCTTCAAGTCCTACAACTACAGGAGAAGAAAGTGCTTATCTAAATGGAAATGAAAAAAGAAAAGTCAGATAGCGTAGCATGCGTATGGAAGAAAGGGCTTCCCAATAGGAATGAGTTGCCCCAAGCCCTTTCAAATCCATTCAGAAAGCACTTCGACATGTGGTACCCCAGCGGGGAAATGAAAGCTTGAATGGAAGTAAAGTCAGTACCGGCTTCACCAACCTAATTCGACTATTACATCTAGAAAGCTACCTTACCTTCTTAACGGGAAAGATGCGACAAGGGAGAAAGCACACCTCTCTGGCCATTGAATCTCTTTTCTAGAACTTCGCTAAAGAACTAGCTCTTCTTGCTATAGGGATTCGGTTCAAAAAGTCAAAGCTTTTTGAACTACATTCACAGGAAATTCATCATGATTCTAGCTTTCTTCAAAAAGACCTGAAACAGACTGACTCATAGGAAAAGAAATTCAATTCAAGAAAGGGACTCACAACCTTGATAGCTTGATTATAAGGATTTTCCTTGAATTGACTTTGAAGTTTGAAGTTGAACTTCTTTATCTTGATTGGATTGGGTCCGTACTAGCCCTCTACCTTTGCTATATATAATGATGGATGAGAAAGGAATGAAAGTGAAAAATACGCAGATTCTCAGACTACCGATAAGGCTGTCTAAATAGAAGTTTGGGGATAAACAGAAGATAGAACGAAAGGAGAAAGGATATCTCTGTCGTCTCTTTGATTTGAAATGAAACAGATCTCACTTGGCTTAACACATGCAGTTTGATTCCTTTCTTTGACTTCTTTTATGTTTTATGGCAGCATATTAGTCAGAAGTTTAAGTAGCACACACCTTACACCCAGAGTGGACAGCCTAACCCCCTTTTCTCATGATAAGCCGCCTTCCCACCAATCTAGGTAAGATGTGATTGACCGGGCATGAGACGATGCGGCGAAGGCATTTCATTTGGCGACATAGCATAGATAGGGAATGGAAGCACCTGAGTCGGGGGATAAGAGTCAGAGTCCCGTCCCTTACCGCTCCGTGGGTCTACGTGGTTGGTAGATTTCGCCTGCTTTATCATGGCCTAGATTGAGTGCTTTCAAACCCATGCATCTTACCAGAGACGAGAGTTCAACTTGGCATCGAGCCGAGCTAGGAGTCACTTTTTCCTCGACTATGGGTGGCGTGATGCTGCTGGGCATGGTCCTCTATATGAGGACTTCTCGTACCCTTCCCCGGCTATCGATTTCGATATGGAACTGCCCGTCTATTGAGACGGAGATTAAGCTTTGTTATGTTGTGTACGGGCGCTCTTAGTTAACCCGTCTGGTGCGCAGCTGTATGCCTGTGTAGGTGGTCCCCACGCGGGGAGCTATTGGGCTTTTTCCGCTCGATCGCACCTACATGACTTTGAAATTAGATATGAATCTGGACATTCGAATTCCTCGACCTGCTAGCACTAGATCTGCTTCCACCTATTACTCTGTTGCTTCTCTTCTAATAGATCTATTGGGTCAAGTTCATCATCTCATCTCTGCGCACTGTCTCGTCTTTTCGCTCCTCTCCAACCTGGCTTTCGCTCCAGTTCCCGATTTGCTTCTGCTAGTGGGACAATCAGCTTAATCCCTTACTCGTGCTGCAATCAGGCTTGGCACCTTCCCTTATTCTCGGGATAAGGGGAGCCGAGTGGATGAGGAATCATACTTTTCCGACCGCCATGCCATTGACGCAACATCGGCCCTACCCAGCTTAGGATTTCCCAAAAGGTCTCAATATGCAGATTCGGAAAAAAGGGGATTCCTTTTTAATTGGAAATGGTAAACCTAGCAAATAACCCGAACTTTTTCTTTGTCGGGTCGTCACTAACTGGAGATGCCTTTCAGTGGGACTGAACCCTGCCAGCCGGCTCAGTTCAGTCATGGGAGGAAATGTAGAAACTTTTTACTGCACCGGTTCTTCAAAACGCAACGAGATGTTACCATCGCCGACTTGGCCAATCTGAGCAAAAGCCGAATGAGGACGTGAAACCCTTCATCGATAGGTGGCGACTTGAAGCTAAAAAGTGTGCCGTGACGGGTAAACCTGTCCGGAAGAGAAGAGGAGTTAGCCATTGAATCCAAAAACCGGAACCAGCTAAAGGCATCCAGCTTAAAGATGAAATTCAGTCAAGGGCGAGGCAGGGAAGCAACAAAGCCATTTCCTGGGCGTACATGATTTAGCTCAATGCAATTAGGCAGCGGTTAATTGCTTTTTTTTAGGAAAGATCCCAAGTTCAGGCTCAATAGAAGAAAGGATTGATCAGAGGAGGGATAAGACCGAGCTCTCCAGTAAGCTCGGGACTATTGGGAAAGTGAGCAGCTTGTGCCTCTCGGGTGAGAATCCGCTGAAGCGATAGTAAGGGCATACCAACAGAAAACGATTCCAGTGATAGCAGAGATCTGGGGCATCTTCACCGGGGAATCGTAGACACTCTTATGAGTCTTACGCGGGTGAAGCTTGGGCCCTGTCTTACTACAAGAAATCTCCTTTTCGTTTTCGGAATCCTCTTCTATCCCCCAGGAACCTCTTCTTTCATGAGCCTAGGGGCACCGCCTGCGAAGTTCTCGCTTAAGCTTCCCCTTCCCTTCTCTTGTCTCAATATGAAGTCTTGGTCTTCAGTCCCAATCTGATCGAAGAAAAGAAGTCGGGGGCAAAGACGCTCTCATTTCGTACATTATGTAAAGAGCACTCGCTTTGTATCGTGAGCTTAACCTTAGGCTCCTTTCTCATAACTTAAGGTTGAGCTCGCTTCCCAACAAGCAATCGCTCGAAAGAATGACTTTAGAGAAATTTGGCCGGGCTTTTCAATAAGAATAAGTAAAGCCAAGGTTGGATTGGCAAGCCGGATTCCTTTGGTCTTCTATGCTTAAGACCCCCCGATCAGTCCGGTGGAAAGAGCAGCCAAGCCAGGGATCAAGCTTCAATGATTGATTCCCTTCTTTCGAACAGTTTTCCAACCAAAGCAAAGGCTGACTCGACATTTGAATTGGATTCATTCCCATTACATTGATTAAGTGAAGGAAGGGGTCAGACTTCTTACTTTTTTCTTACTTGGATTAGCTTTCCTTCTTAGTAGAAGGGTGGACATGCCAATCTTCTTCTTGGCTATCTAATGGGAAGGTTCTAAGATAAGAAAGGTTATTTCTAAGGAGGGTCTTGCTCCGAAAACATCGACATAGGAGGTTTTTTCCTATCAATCTATAGAATGATTCACTAAAACAAAAAAAGAATGGAATCCGGATCCTCTTCACTCTCTCCATTCATTTACTCAAATAGGATAGAAAACGGAGCTGCTGTTCGTTTCGTATTCGTAAACAGGTAAAAAAGCTGCACCACTGACCTTCCTCCCGGGATCCCTAGGCTCGTGAGAAAGTATACCTATTGGTTCGAATGCTTCATCTAATTCGTCTTTGGATTCGTATGCCTCTGTTCCGGCTAATCAATGCCTCCGTGACTTCAGATAGTGAAATTGCTTATTAAGGTGACGATGGCAAGATGTTAGTTTCCCATCATTAGATTATATATCTTCAAATCTTTTTACATAAAGAGGCTAGATAGACAGATGCTCCCCGAGCACAAACTTGAGTCAACCGCTCAATCCTAAAAGAATAGGAAGCCTAAGATTGGTCGGTCTTCAAAATTGGTTCAAGGACCCGGGACTCTAGGTCAGAAGATGCCTCCTTATCAGTCGAGTGACATAAAGAACCAGACTATCCATTCCTGGCCCACATAGCTAGCTGTCCGCCCCGATGGCGACCCAACATAGGATTCCTTTCTTCAGGAAGGTTTAGATGGGAAAGACGATGACGGAGACTCGACACGCAGACCTTCACTCACTTTTTTCTATGTGCTTCACTCTAACGTAACGACGTTGATGACAGACTGTCTTTTTTGATTGCATGGAACTTGATGTATGGCTTCTTGCATGTTGGCGAGTTGCCGTCCTTGTAAGTCTTCATTTTCTGATGTAACATTTTGAAATGGTACTGGATTCCCGTCTTATATCCTTCCTAGTTATGGTATTCGATATATCCGGAATGCTTTAGGTAACAAGTCCTGCCAGTCGACAGTGTGGGGGCTTTAGGCTGACTTAAGAGAAGGTGAAAGAGAGATTTCTATACAAAACAGGGGAAAGCCCCTCCCAATTGTCCTGACATATCCGATTTTGATCATTTACAACTTCTGATAAATGAAAAAGATCTTCACTATAATTGAATCCCAGTAGGCAGGTCAGGTTTCCTTTAGGTCAGAATCCTACCGGCTAGTTTGCTTGGTTAACGCCTTCTTATTCCCATCTAGCCTGGAACCTTCCTGGATGTACCTAACAGGGAAAGACTGGTGAGTTTTGAATTCTGCTTTTCCGGACTTATATGTACCTTGGACAAATCTCTTTTCTCTTTAGTGGAATCTGCCTTTCTGGTAGCGCTTAATTTATTGCTTCTTTCTTCTTCTTGCTTTGGATCATTTCTTTTTTTGTCTATAGTGACTCCCGAGTCTTCCTTTTGGGTAAATAACCGTAGGAAGATCCAACTACTCGGACCAGCACTAGCGTTGGTGTGGGAGCTGTAGATGGTTTCTTTCCTTCTCCTCCAGAGCGAAAAAGGTT